TGCTGTACGAACATCAGATGCTGGATATCTCACACGTAGACTTGTTGAAGTAGTTCAACACATTATTATACGTAGAACGGATTGTGGTACTATCCAAGGTATTTCCGTGAGTCCTCGAAATGAGATGACGGAAAAAATGTTTGTCCAAACACTAATTGGTCGTGTATTAGCAGACGATATATATATGGGTCCACGATGCATTGCTACTCGAAATCAAGATATTGGGATTGGGCTTATCAATCGATTCATAACCGTTCGAGCACGACCAGTATATATTCGAACCCCTTTGACTTGCAGGAATACATCTTGGATCTGTCAATTATGTTATGGTCGGAGTCCCACTCATGGTGACCTAGCCGAATTGGGAGAAGCTGTAGGTATTATTGCGGGTCAATCAATTGGGGAACCGGGGACTCAACTAACATTAAGAACCTTTCATACCGGTGGAGTATTCACAGGTGGTACTGCCGAACATGTACGAGCTCCTTCTAATGGAAAAATAAAATTTAATGAGAATTTTGTTCATCTCACACGTACCCGTCATGGGCATCCTGCTTTTTTATGTTCTATAGACTTGTATGTAACTATTGAGAGTCGGAGTATTATACATAATGTGAATATTCCACCAAAAAGTTTGATTTTAGTTCAAAATGATCAATATGTAGAATCAGAACAAGTGATTGCTGAGATTCGTGCCGGAACATCCGCTTTTCATTTTAAAGAGAGGGTCCGAAAACATATTTATTCTGAATCAGAGGGAGAAATGCACTGGAGTACCGATGTCTACCATGCACCCGAATATACATATGGTAATGTTCATCTATTACCAAAAACAAGTCATTTATGGATACTGGCGGGGGGTCCGCGCAGATCCAGTATAGTGTCTTTTTCGATCCACAAGGATCAAGATCAAATGAATGTTCATTCTTTTTCTGTCGAAGACAGGTATATCTCTGACCCCAAAATGACTAATGGTCGAGTAAGACATAAATTGTTGGATACTTCTAGTAAAAAAGATAAAGAAATTATTGATTATTCAATATCTGATCGAATCATATCCAATGGTCAGTGTAATTTTATATATCCCTCTATTCCCAAAAAGAATTCTGATTTATTAGCGAAAAGGCGAAGAAATAGATTCATCATCCCTTTACAATATGATGAAGAACAAGAAAAAGAACTAATACCCTCCTTTGGTATTTCGATTGAAATACCCATAAATGGTATTTTACGTAGAAATAGTATTCTTGCTTTTTTTGATGATCCACGATACAGAAGAAGCAGTTCAGGAATTACTAAATATGGGACCGCGGAGGTAGATTCAATCGTAAAAAAAAAGGATTTGATTGAGTATCGAGGAACAAAAGAATTTAGTCTGAAATACCAAATTCAAATTAAAGTAGATCGGTTTTTTTTCATTCCCGAAGAAGTACATATTTTACCTGGATCCTCGTCCATAAGGGTCCGGAACAATAGTATCATTAGAGTAGATACACGACTTGCTTTAAATAAAAGAAGTCGAGTAGGCGGATTAGTTCGAGTAGAGAGAAAAAAAAAAAGTATTGAACTGAAAATCTTTTCTGGAGATATTCATTTTCCTGGAGAAACAGATAAGATATCTAGACACAGCGGCATTTTGATACCACCAGGAAGGGACAAAAAAAAAAATGCTAATGCATTAAAAAATTTGAAAGATTGGATCTATGTCCAGCGGATCACACCTACCAAGAAAAAGTATTTTGTTTCGGTTCGGCCCGTCGTTCCATATGAAATAGCCGATGGAATAAATTTAGCAACACTTTTCCCTCAGGATCTCTTGCAGGAAAAGGATGATGTCCAACTTAGAGTGGTCAATTATATCCTTTATGGATATGGCAAGTCAATTCGAGGAATTTATCACACAAGTATTCAATTAGTTCGGACTTGCTTAGTATTGAATTGGGACAAAAAAAAAAATGGTTCTATGGACGAGGTCTATGCCTCCTTTGTTGAGGTAAGGGCAAATGATCTAATTCGCGATTTCATAAGAATTGAGTTAGTTAAGTCCACTATTTCTTATAGCGGAAAAAGAGATAATATGACAGATTCGGGATTGATTCCCAATAGGGGATTAGATCTCCCCAATATCAATCCCTTTCGTTCCAAGGTGAAGGTTAAATCACTTACCCAAGATCGAGGAACTATTGGGATTGGTACGTTGTTGAATCGAAATAAGGAATGCCAATCTGTGATAATTTTGTCATCATCCAGCTGTTTTCGAATTAGTCGATTCAACGGTTCGAAATATAACAATACGACAAAAGAATTGGATCCCCTAATCCCAATTAGGGATTTGTTGGGTCCCTTAGGTACTATTGTACCTAAAATGAAAATATTGAATTTTTATTCATCTTACCATTTATTAACTCATAATCAGATCTTGTTAAAGAAATATTTGCTACTTGATAATTTTAAACAGACTTTCCAAGTACTTCAAGTACTTAAATACTGTTTAATGGATGAAAATAGGAGGATTTATAATCCCGATCCATGCAGTAACATCATTTTGAATCCATTCCATTTAAATTGGTGTTTTATCCATCACGATTCCAGTGAAGAGACATCCACAATAATTAGCCTTGGACAATTTATTTGTGAAAATGTATGTTTATTCAAATACGGGCCACACATAAAAAAATCTGGTCAAATTTTGATTGTTCATGTTGACTCCTTAGTTATAAGATCCGCTAAGCCCTATTTGGCTACTCCAGGAGCAACTGTTCATGGCCATTGTGGAAAAATCTTTTATGAAGGGGAGACATTAATTACATTTATATATGAAAAATCGAGATCTGGTGACATAACACAAGGTCTTCCGAAAGTGGAACAGGTCTTAGAAGTGCGTTCGATTGATTCAATATCGATGAATCTCGAAAAGAGAGTTGAAAGTTGGAACGAACGTATACCAAGAATTCTTGGAATTCCCTGGGGATTCTTGATTGGGGCTGAGCTAACCATAGCCCAAAGTCGTATCTCTTTGGTTAATAAGATTCAAAGGGTTTATCGATCTCAAGGGGTACAGATCCATAATAGACATGTAGAGATCGTTGTACGTCAAATAACATCAAAAGTGTTGGTTTCAGAAGATGGAATGTCTAATGTTTTTTCACCGGGAGAATTAATCGGATTGTTTCGAGCAGAACGAGCGGGGCGTGCTTTAGACGAAGCAATCAATTATCGGGCAATCTTATTGGGAATAACGAGGGCATCTCTGAATACTCAAAGTTTCATATCCGAAGCGAGTTTTCAAGAAACCGCTCGAGTTTTAGCAAAAGCCGCTTTACGAGGTCGTATTGATTGGTTGAAAGGCCTGAAAGAGAACGTTGTTCTTGGAGGGATTATTCCTGTTGGTACTGGATTCAAAAAATTAGTGCACCATTCAAGACAAGACAAAAACATTTATTTTGAAATCAAAAGAAAGAATCTATTCGAGTTGGAAACGGGAAATATTTGGTTATATCATAGAGAATTATTTTGTTCTTGTGCCCAAAACAATTTCCATGAGACATCAGAACAATCATTTACGCGATTTAATAATTCTTAATTATTAAATTATTAAGAAGAGATTCATTCTTTTTACTTTAACTATCTGGAACTATTTGGTCCAATTATTAATTTATTATTATTAATAAATAAATAATTAAAAGAAATTAATGGTTTGGGCCATATATCGACGGTCAATCCACGGTAGAAGGTTCCGTCGGAACAATTATTTATTTCAGAGTACCTTGTCTCTTTGTTAAAAAAAAAAAAAAGAGGAAGTGTGGGGAAAAATGACAAGAAGATATTGGAACATCAATTTGGAAGAGATGATGGAAGCAGGAGTTCATTTTGGTCATGGTACTAGGAAATGGAATCCCAGAATGGCCCCTTACATCTCTGCAAAACGTAAAGGTATTCATATTATAAATCTTACGAGAACTGCTCGTTTTTTATCAGAAGCCTGTGATTTAGTTTTTAATGCCTCAAGTGGGGGAAAACACTTTTTAATCGTTGGTACCAAAAATAAAGCAGCGGATTTAGTAGCATCAGCTGCAATAGGGGCTCGGTGTCATTATGTTAATAAAAAATGGCTCGGTGGTATGTTAACGAACTGGTCCACTACGGAAACGAGACTTCACAAGTTCAGGGATTTAAGAGCAGAACAAAAGATGGGGAAACTCAACCGTCTTTCCAAAAGAGATGCAGCAATGTTGAAGAGAAAATTATCTACTTTGCAAACATATCTGGGCGGGATCAAATATATGACGGGGCTGCCCGATATTGTAATCATCGTTGATCAGCAAGAAGAATATACGGCTCTCCGAGAATGTGTCATTTTGGGGATTCCGACTATTTGTTTAATTGATACAAATTGTGACCCCGATCTCGCAGATATTTCGATTCCAGCCAACGATGACGCTATAGCTTCAATTCGATTCATTCTTAACAAATTAGTATTCGCAATTTGCGAGGGTCGTTCTAGCTATATAAGAAATCGTTGATTTTGATTAAGAATAATAAGATTAATTAATTGTTTGGGAACTCGATAGATTTATTGGATCGGTTACTATTCTTTAACTTAAAAAAAAAAAAAGAGAGATAAAGATAATAAAGTACTTACTGTGGATATTCATATTATGTATGGATATTAATATTATGTATAGTATGTGATTTTTTGCTATCCTAAATTAAATAATTAAATATTAAATTATAGTATTAATTAAATATAGTTAAATATAGTATTAATGATTAAAGTCGGTGAGTTGAGAAAGAGATGGTTGAATCAAAATAATTTTTAAAGTTCGATTTATGTCAGAGGACAATATGAATGTTATACCATGTTCCATTAAAACACTCAAGGGGTTATATGATATATCGGGTGTAGAAGTAGGCCAACATTTATATTGGCAAATAGGAGGTTTACAAATCCATGCTCAAGTACTTATCACTTCTTGGGTCGTAATTGCTATCTTATTAGGTTCAGTCATCATAGCTGTTCGGAATCCACAAACCATTCCTACCGACGGTCAGAATTTCTTCGAATATGTCCTTGAATTCATTCGAGACTTGAGCAAAACTCAGATTGGAGAAGAGTATGGTCCTTGGGTTCCCTTTATAGGAACTATGTTCCTATTTATTTTTGTTTCTAACTGGTCAGGTGCTCTTTTACCTTGGAAAATCATACAGTTACCCCACGGGGAGCTAGCCGCGCCCACGAATGATATAAATACTACTGTTGCTTTAGCTTTACCCACGTCAGTGGCATATTTTTATGCGGGTCTGACCAAAAAAGGATTGGGGTATTTCGGAAAATACATCCAACCAACTCCAATACTTTTACCAATTAATATCCTAGAGGATTTCACAAAACCTTTATCTCTTAGTTTTCGACTTTTCGGGAATATATTGGCTGATGAATTAGTAGTTGTTGTTCTTGTTTCTTTAGTACCTTCAGTAGTTCCTATACCTGTTATGTTTCTTGGATTATTTACAAGCGGCATTCAAGCTCTTATTTTTGCAACTTTAGCCGCGGCTTATATAGGTGAATCCATGGAGGGTCATCATTGATTAGCTTTCAAAATGGTTCAAAATACGCACTTAGTTTATGTTTCGAAGAATGATTCTAAAATCCAATTCAATATAAAATGTGGGCGGTTTACATTATGGAAGAAATAAATGTATATGTGATATTAGATATTTACTAATTATATAGGGGTTATCCCTGTTATCAGGGGTTATCCCTGTTATCCCTATAGACTTATATAATATAATATAATAGAATATATTTTATTTATTTTATTCCTATTTATTTTTTATTTCCCAGTATATTATAGTATTATATTATTTTATTATACTATTGATTCTTTTTTTTTCAAAACCGCTGCATTTAGATGGATTCCCATACAAATATAAGTCCTTCTCTTTCGTCTTTGATTGTGGGGATTGAATATAAAACTGATGAATTCGTGGATATAGAAAAGTAAGTAAAGAACGAACGAATTGAATGAAAGAATGGTTCGAAACTATAGAAATGCAATAACTAGAGCCGTATGCATATGAATTGACAAAAATTTTATCATGGGTAGAAACTAAAATAAAAAGACCGAGATATCGAAGTCGTTCTGATGATTCACCGATATTATCAATTCAATTCGGAGTTTTTAGTTACTTCGACCCGACAGATCTTAGTGATAAAATAAGTAATAATTTATTGGTTGATTGTATCATTAACCATTTCTTTTTTTTTGTACGAGGAACTTACTATGAATCCACTGATTTCTGCCGCTTCCGTTATTGCTGCTGGATTGGCCGTAGGGCTTGCTTCTATTGGACCTGGAGTTGGTCAAGGTACTGCTGCGGGCCAAGCTGTAGAAGGTATTGCGAGACAACCAGAAGCCGAGGGTAAAATACGAGGTACTTTATTGCTTAGTCTAGCTTTTATGGAAGCTTTAACAATTTACGGACTGGTCGTAGCATTAGCGCTTTTATTTGCAAATCCTTTTGTTTAATTTAATCCTAAAATTAGAAATGTGAAAAAGTGCGTTATGCGCTTTTTTATTAGTTATTTTATTAACTTAAATTTGATTAACTTAACTCGGACTTGCCGTTTGCTTCTTCTAATTATATCAACACTTGACTCCTACAATTACTTATTCAATTACTTATTTATTGAGACAATACCCCGGGAAGGACTGATTTGAGGATGAGGAATTCGCGTATCCGCTCGCTTTCTTCCTTCCCACCCTTAGTACAACAAAAACCTTTTTCTTAGGAAGCCTTTCAACAAACGAGATACTTCGCAATTAACGCGAGACCTAGGACCTAACCTAATAAGTATCTTCTTATTGAGAACTTCAAAAAAAAAATAATAAGAAATTTGAAAATTCTCAAATTTCATTATAAATTAATAGATGATTTAATCTATTTCCATAAAAAATAAAATTAAATTAATAAAACAAAAAAAGAAATCGATCAAAAAAGGGGCGAGCGAGATGATACAAAAAGAACTCTGTTCCTTGTTAGTCTTATCTATAAGAAAGAGGAGAGCATATGAAAAATATAACCTATTTTTTCGTTTCCTTGGGCTATTGGCCATACGCAGGTAGTTTCGGGTTTAATACCGATATTTTAGCAACAAATCCAATAAATCTAAGTGTAGTGCTTGGTGTATTGATTTTTTTTGGAAAGGGAGTGTGTGCGAGTTGTGTATTTCAAGAATAGGTTGGATCCAACCAGCTGCACTTTATTTATATTTATGTTATTTTTTTTTTTATTTAATAGGATAAGAAATAGGAAAAAGGGTGCATGACCTCGAACGAATTACTTATGAATAAATTAAGAAATCATATGTAAGAACCATAGCATTTCGTGGCTCATTGGTAAATCTTGATTCTCTATCAACCAATAATGTGAGACCATTAACATGGTTAAAGCTACACTGTTTGAAGTTCAGGCACAACACGGTACTCTTTCTACCAC